GTCCTCATAGCTTATCAATTAAAGCATAGCACTGAAGATGCTAAGATGGTTGCTACACGCACCTGGGGACAAAAGACTTAGTCCTAACCTTACCGTTAATTCTTGCTAGACATATACATGCAAGTATCCGCGCCCCAGTGTAAATGCCCTCAACCCCTTAATGATTTTTAAAGGGAAAAGGAGCAGGTATCAGGCACACCCATAGCCGTAGCCCAAGACGCCTTGCTCAGCCACACCCCCACGGGTACTCAGCAGTAGTTAACATTAAGCAATAAGCGCAAGCTTGACTTAGTCATAGCAACCCTAGGGTTGGTAAATCTTGTGCCAGCCACCGCGGTCACACAAGAGACCCAAATTAACTGTATACGGCGTAAAGAGTGGCACTATAGCATATCACAACAACTAGGACCGAGATGCAACTATGCTGTCATAAGCTCAAGGTGCACTTAAGCCCACCTCTAAGGTGGTCCTAGCGCTTCTGATTGATTCAACTCCACGAAAGCTAGGGCACAAACTGGGATTAGATACCCCATTATGCCTAGCCCTAAATCCTGATGCTTACCATACCAAAGCATCCGCCTGAGAACTACGAGCACAAACGCTTAAAACTCTAAGGACTTGGCGGTGCCCCAAACCCACCTAGAGGAGCCTGTTCTATAATCGATAACCCACGATTCACCCGACCACCCCTTGCCAGAACAGCCTACATACCGCCGTCGCCAGCTCACCTCTCCTGAGAGCCCAACAGTGAGCACAATAGCCTAACCCACTAACAAGACAGGTCAAGGTATAGCTCATGGGGTGGAAGAAATGGGCTACATTTTCTATAGTAGAAAACCTACGAAAGAGGGTATGAAATAGCCCCCGGAAGGCGGATTTAGCAGTAAAGGGGAACAATAGAGTCCCCTTTAAGTTGGCCCTGGAGCACGTACATACCGCCCGTCACCCTCCTCACAAGCCACCAATTTTTATAACTAATAAGCTTTGCGGCTGAAGATGAGGTAAGTCGTAACAAGGTAAGTGTACCGGAAGGTGCACTTAGCACACCAAGACGTAGCTATAAGACGAAAGCATTCAGCTTACACCTGAAAGATATCTGATACACACCAGATCGTCTTGAGGCCTACTCTAGCCCAACCACACCATATAAATTGACTGCAACAAAACCCCATCCTACCACCCAACTAAAACATTTTCTAATCTTAGTATAGGCGATAGAAAAGATCTACCTGGCGCGATAGAGATTCTGTACCGTAAGGGAAAGATGAAATAACAATGAAAAATTAAGCAATAAACAGCAAAGATAAACCCTTGTACCTTTTGCATCATGATCTAGCAAGAATAATCAAGCAAAATGAATTTAAGCTTGCCACCCCGAAACCCAAGCGAGCTACTTGTGAGCAGCTAACTATGAGCGAACCCGTCTCTGTTGCAAAAGAGTGGGATGACTTGCTAGTAGAGGTGATAAGCCAACCGAGCTGGGTGATAGCTGGTTGCCTGTGAAATGAATCTCAGTTCTCTCCTGATCTTCCCTCCTGGGCACCTAACCTTAACCCTTATGAAACAGATCAGGGGTAATTTAAAGGGGGTACAGCCCCTTTAAAGAAGGAAACAACCTCCATTAGTGGATAATTACCCTACCACCCTCCAAACTGTAGGCCCTCAAGCAGCCACCAACAAAGAGTGCGTCAAAGCTCTACACATAAAAATCCAATAACTACATGACTCCCTCCCCACTAACAGGTCAACCTATATTAATAGGAGCATTAATGCTAGAATGAGTAACCGGGGCCCGCCCCTCTTGAGCGCAAACTTACACTCCTCACATCATTAACAGACAATAAGCCAATATCTTAATTCCAACAGGATCGAGATATTAAACCCACCCTGTTACCCCGACCAAGGAGCGCCTATTAGAAAGATTAAAATCTGTAAAAGGAACTAGGCAAACCCAAGGCCCGACTGTTTACCAAAAACATAGCCTTCAGCCCACCAAGTATTGAAGGTGATGCCTGCCCAGTGACATGACGTTTAACGGCCGCGGTATCCTAACCGTGCGAAGGTAGCGCAATCAATTGTCCCATAAATCGAGACCTGTATGAATGGCTAAACGAGGTCTTAACTGTCTCCTACAGATAATCAGTGAAATTGATCTTCCCGTGCAAAAGCAGGAATACTAACATAAGACGAGAAGACCCTGTGGAACTTAAAAATCAACAGCCACTGCATGCAAATTCAAACCTACCAGGCCCACCCTATCCATAATACTGGCTTACATTTTTCGGTTGGGGCGACCTTGGAGAAAAACAAACCCTCCAAAAATAAGACCACATCTCTTAACTAAGAGCAACCTCTCAACGTACTAATAGTAACCAGACCCAGTACTACTGACCAATGGACCAAGCTACCCCAGGGATAACAGCGCAATCTCCTCTAAGAGCCCACATCGACGAGGAGGTTTACGACCTCGATGTTGGATCAGGACATCCTAATGGTGTAGCCGCTATTAAGGGTTCGTTTGTTCAACGATTAACAGTCCTACGTGATCTGAGTTCAGACCGGAGCAATCCAGGTCGGTTTCTATCTATGACAGACTTTCTCCAGTACGAAAGGACCAAGAAAGTGGGGTCAATACTACAAGCACACCCCATCCTCAAGTAATGCACCCAACTAAATTACCAAAGGACCCCCCACTACATCCCCTAGAAAAGGGGCCAGCTAGCGTGGCAGAGCTCGGTAAATGCAAAAGGCTTAAGCCCTTTACCCAGAGGTTCAAATCCTCTCCCTAGCCTCACTTACATGACTCACCTCCCTGCCCTAACCTACCTTATCATATCCCTATCCTATGTAGTCCCGATCCTAATTGCCGTAGCATTTCTAACCCTAGTAGAACGAAAAATCTTAAGTTATATACAAGCTCGAAAGGGTCCAAACATCGTAGGACCTTTCGGACTATTACAACCTGTGGCTGATGGAATCAAACTATTCACTAAAGAACCAATCCGCCCATCTACCTCTTCTCCATTTCTATTCCTCATAACCCCCATACTAGCCCTTCTTTTGGCACTCACCATTTGAATTCCCCTCCCCCTTCCCTTCTCCCTCACCGATCTTAACTTAGGCCTCCTTTTCCTTCTAGCCATGTCTAGCCTAGCAGTCTACTCAATTTTATGATCAGGATGGGCCTCAAACTCAAAATACGCCTTAATCGGAGCCCTACGGGCAGTAGCGCAGACCATCTCTTATGAAGTGACGCTAGCTATCATCCTCTTATCCGTAATCATACTTAGCGGGAACTACACTCTAAATACTCTTGCTATCACACAAGAACCATTATACCTTATCTTCTCCTCATGACCCCTCGCAATAATATGATATATTTCAACACTCGCTGAAACAAACCGCGCCCCATTCGACCTCACAGAGGGAGAATCAGAACTAGTATCAGGCTTCAACGTAGAGTATGCTGCTGGACCATTTGCCCTATTCTTTTTAGCTGAATACGCAAATATCATACTGATAAATGCACTCACAGCAATCCTGTTCCTAAACCCAAGCTCGCTAAATCTCTCACAAGAATTGTTCCCCATACTCCTGGCCACAAAAATCCTATTTCTCTCTTCAGGCTTTTTATGAATCCGTGCCTCCTATCCACGATTCCGCTACGATCAACTCATGCACTTACTCTGAAAAAACTTCCTACCACTAACATTAGCACTGTGCCTCTGACATATCAGCCTACCAACTTGCTACGCAGGCCTACCTCCTTACCTAAGGAAATGTGCCTGAACGTAAAGGGTCACTATGATAAAGTGAACATAGAGGTATACTAGTCCTCTCATTTCCTAAGAGAAGCCTTAGAAAAGTAGGAATCGAACCTACACAAAAGAGATCAAAACTCTTCATACTTCCTTTATATTATTTCCTAGTAAGGTCAGCTAACAAAGCTATCGGGCCCATACCCCGAAAATGATGGTTTAACCCCCTCCCCTACTAATGAACCCACATGCAAAACTAATCACTACTCTAAGCCTCTTTCTAGGGACAGTTATTACAATTTCAAGCAACCACTGAGTAATAGCCTGAACTGGACTAGAAATCAACACTCTTGCTATCATTCCTCTTATCTCAAAATCCCACCACCCCCGAGCCGTCGAGGCTACAATTAAATACTTCTTAGTACAAGCAACTGCATCAGCTCTAGTCCTCTTCTCAAGCATAACTAACGCATGACACACAGGACAGTGAGACATCACCCAACTAACTCATCCAACCTCATGTCTACTACTAACAACTGCAATCGCAATAAAACTAGGACTAGTCCCATTTCACTTCTGATTCCCAGAAGTACTTCAGGGCTCATCCCTAACCACTGCCTTACTACTATCAACAGTAATAAAATTCCCCCCAATTACTATTCTATTTATAACCTCACACTCTCTTAATCCAACACTATTAACCACAATAGCTCTTATTTCAGCAGCCTTAGGTGGATGAATGGGGCTTAATCAAACACAAGTTCGAAAGATCCTAGCCTTCTCATCTATCTCCCACCTAGGTTGAATAATAATTATCATTATCTACAACCCAAAACTTACCCTATTAACCTTCTACTTATACTCCCTCATAACAACCACTGTATTTCTTACCCTAAATACAACCAAAACCATGACACTATCAACAATAATAATCTCATGGACAAAAACCCCCATACTTAATGCTACCCTCATATTAACCCTACTATCATTAGCAGGGCTTCCCCCGCTCACAGGATTCCTACCCAAATGACTCACCATCCAAGAGCTTACAAACCAAGAAATAACTGCAGTAGCTACAGTCATCTCTATACTATCCTTGCTAGGATTATTCTTCTACCTCCGCCTTGCATACTACTCAACAATCACACTCCCACCAAACTCCACAAACCACATAAAACAATGACATATTAACAAGTCAACAAGCACCCTCACTGCTATTATCACCTCCCTATCAATCCTACTGCTACCACTCTCTCCCATAATCCTGACCACTATCTAGAAACTTAGGATAACCGCCAAACCGAAGGCCTTCAAAGCCTTAAATAAGAGTTAGACCCTCTTAGTTTCTGCTAAGGTCCGCAGGATATTAACCTGCATCTTCTGAATGCAACCCAAATACTTTAATTAAGCTAGGACCTTCCCTAGACAGATGGGCCTCGATCCCATAAAACTCTAATTAACAGCTAGATGCCCAAAACCAGCGAGCTTCTGTCTACCAGACTCTGGCACACTTCTAATGCACATCGATGAGCTTGCAACTCAACATGAATTTCACCACAGAGTCGATAAGAAGAGGAATTGAACCTCTGTAAAAAGGACTACAGCCTAACGCCTCAACACTCAGCCATCTTACCTGTGACATTCATCAACCGATGACTATTCTCAACAAACCACAAAGACATTGGCACCCTGTACCTAATTTTCGGCGCATGAGCCGGCATAGTTGGCACTGCCCTTAGTTTACTAATTCGAGCAGAACTAGGCCAACCAGGGACCCTCTTAGGGGATGACCAAATCTATAATGTAATCGTTACTGCACATGCCTTCGTAATAATCTTCTTCATAGTGATACCAATCATAATCGGTGGCTTCGGAAATTGATTAGTACCCCTCATAATCGGCGCCCCCGACATAGCATTCCCACGCATAAACAACATAAGTTTCTGACTACTACCTCCCTCATTCTTGCTCCTCTTAGCCTCTTCCACCGTAGAAGCTGGGGCTGGAACTGGATGAACCGTATATCCCCCCTTAGCTGGCAATCTAGCCCATGCTGGTGCCTCAGTGGACCTAGCAATCTTCTCTCTCCATCTAGCAGGTGTCTCCTCCATCCTAGGGGCTATCAACTTTATCACAACCGCCATTAACATAAAACCCCCAGCCCTATCACAGTATCAGACCCCTCTATTCGTATGATCAGTACTTATCACCGCCGTCTTACTACTACTATCACTTCCAGTACTCGCAGCTGGCATCACCATGCTACTAACAGACCGAAACCTAAACACTACATTCTTCGACCCTGCTGGAGGAGGTGACCCAGTACTATACCAACACCTCTTCTGATTCTTCGGACACCCAGAAGTATACATCCTAATCCTCCCTGGTTTCGGAATCATCTCTCATGTTGTAACATACTATGCAGGGAAAAAAGAACCATTCGGCTACATAGGAATAGTGTGAGCCATACTATCTATCGGATTTCTAGGTTTCATTGTATGAGCCCACCATATATTCACAGTAGGAATAGACGTGGATACTCGAGCCTACTTTACATCCGCCACCATAATCATCGCGATTCCCACTGGTATTAAAGTGTTTAGCTGATTAGCAACTCTACACGGAGGGACTATCAAATGAGACCCCCCAATACTATGAGCGTTAGGCTTCATCTTCCTGTTTACTATCGGAGGCCTCACAGGAATCGTCCTAGCAAACTCTTCATTAGACATCGCCCTACATGACACATACTACGTAGTTGCCCATTTCCACTACGTCCTCTCAATAGGTGCCGTCTTCGCCATCCTGGCAGGATTCACCCACTGATTTCCCCTACTAACAGGATATACCCTTCACCCATCATGAACTAAAGCCCATTTCGGAGTAATATTCACAGGAGTCAATCTAACCTTCTTTCCACAACACTTCTTAGGCCTAGCCGGCATACCACGACGATACTCAGACTACCCGGACGCATACACTCTATGAAACACCATGTCCTCCATCGGATCACTTATTTCAATGACAGCTGTAATTATATTAATGTTCATCATCTGAGAAGCCTTTGCATCAAAACGAAAGGTTCTTCAACCAGAACTAACTACCACCAACATTGAATGAATCCATGGCTGCCCACCTCCATACCACACCTTCGAAGAACCTGCCTTCGTCCAGATCCAAGAAAGGAAGGAATCGAACCCTCATATGCTGGTTTCAAGCCAACCGCATTAAACCACTTATGCTTCTTTCTTATGAGACGTTAGTAAAATAATTACATAGCCTTGTCAAGCCTAAGTCACAGGTGAAAACCCTGTACCTCTCACATGGCCAATCACTCACAATTCGGCTTTCAAGACGCTTCCTCCCCTATCATAGAAGAACTCGTCGAATTCCACGACCACGCCTTAATAGTAGCACTAGCAATCTGCAGCTTAGTACTCTACTTACTAGCACTTATACTAATAGAAAAACTATCATCAAATACTGTAGACGCACAAGAAGTAGAACTAATTTGAACAATCCTCCCAGCTATCGTCCTTATCCTACTTGCCCTTCCATCCCTACAAATCCTCTACATAATAGACGAAATTGACGAACCTGATCTAACCCTAAAAGCTATCGGCCACCAATGATACTGAAGCTACGAATATACAGACTTCAAAGATCTCTCATTCGATTCATACATAATCCCAACCTCAGACCTCCCACTAGGCCACTTCCGACTTTTAGAAGTTGACCACCGTGTCGTTATTCCCATAGAATCCCCCATCCGCATCATCGTTACCGCTAACGACGTACTCCACTCCTGAGCTATTCCTACTCTAGGAGTAAAAACCGATGCAATCCCAGGACGACTGAACCAGACATCATTCATCACCACTCGACCAGGAATCTTTTACGGCCAATGCTCTGAAATCTGTGGGGCTAACCACAGCTACATACCAATTGTAGTAGAATCAACCCCCCTAACTCACTTCGAGAACTGGTCTTCACTACTATCATCCTAATCATTAAGAAGCTATGCATCAGCACTAGCCTTTTAAGCTAGAGAAAGAGGATCACCATCCCTCCTTAATGAAATGCCACAGCTCAATCCCAATCCATGATTCCTCATCATACTAGCATCCTGATTGATCTTCACCCTAACAATCCAACCTAAACTACTATCATTTACCTCAACTAACCCCCTCTCCGACTCTAATAAAGCCCCCACAACTACCAAAATCACCCCCTGAACCTGACCATGAACTTAAGCTTCTTCGATCAATTCACAAGCCCATGCCTGCTAGGAATTCCACTAATCCTACTTTCCATACTATTTCCCGCCCTATTACTCCCCACCCCCGACAACCGATGAATCACTAACCGTCTTTCTACTTTACAACTCTACCTCCTCCACTTAATTACTAAACAACTAATAATACCCCTAAACAAAGCAGGACACAAATGAGCTCTAATCCTAACCTCACTAATAATATTCCTACTCACAATCAATTTACTGGGCCTATTACCATACACATTTACTCCAACCACCCAACTATCCATAAACATAGCACTAGCCTTCCCACTCTGACTTGCTACATTACTTACAGGCTTACGAAACCAACCTTCAGCCTCCCTAGGGCACCTCCTCCCCGAAGGCACCCCAACACCCCTAATCCCTGCCCTCATTCTAATCGAAACTACCAGCCTACTCATCCGACCCTTAGCCTTAGGTGTTCGACTCACAGCAAACCTCACCGCAGGCCATCTACTAATCCAACTCATCTCTACCGCTACCACCGCCCTACTTCCAATTATCCCCACCGTATCTATCCTAACCGCACTAATCCTACTTCTATTAACCACCTTAGAAGTAGCTGTTGCTATAATCCAAGCATACGTCTTCGTCCTACTACTAAGCCTATACTTACAAGAAAACATCTAATGGCACACCAAGCACATTCCTACCATATAGTCGACCCAAGCCCCTGACCTATCTTTGGAGCAGCAGCCGCTCTACTCACCACCTCAGGATTAATCATATGATTCCACTACAACTCATCCCAACTACTCACCCTTGGTTTACTCTCCATAATCTTAGTCATACTACAATGATGACGAGACATTGTACGAGAAAGTACATTCCAAGGGCACCATACACCTACAGTCCAAAAAGGCCTACGATACGGAATAATCCTATTCATTACATCCGAAGCATTCTTCTTCCTAGGATTTTTCTGAGCATTCTTCCACTCCAGCCTAGTCCCAACCCCAGAACTAGGTGGACAATGACCCCCTGCAGGAGTCAAACCCCTTAATCCCTTAGAAGTCCCCCTACTAAACACCGCCATTCTCCTAGCTTCAGGCGTCACAGTAACATGAGCACACCATAGCATTACAGAGAGCAACCGAAAACAAGCAATCCATGCACTAACAATAACAATCTTACTAGGATTCTATTTCACGGCACTCCAAGCAATAGAATACTACGAAGCACCATTCTCAATCGCCGACGGTGTATATGGGTCAACCTTCTTCGTTGCCACAGGATTCCACGGACTACACGTCATCATTGGATCCTCGTTCCTATCGGTATGCCTGCTACGCCTAATTAAATTCCACTTTACATCTAATCACCACTTCGGATTCGAAGCAGCAGCATGATACTGACACTTCGTAGACGTCATCTGATTATTCCTTTACATAACTATCTACTGATGAGGATCTTGCTCTTCTAGTATACTAATTACAATTGACTTCCAATCTCTAAAATCTGGTAAAACCCCAGAGAAGAGCAATCAACATAATCACGTTCATACTCACCCTATCCCTCACCCTAAGCATCATCCTCACCACATTAAACTTTTGACTAGCCCAAATAAACCCAGACCCCGAAAAACTATCTCCATACGAATGTGGATTCGACCCACTTGGATCTGCTCGACTCCCCTTCTCCATTCGCTTCTTCCTCAGTAGCAATCCTATTCCTGCTATTTGACCTAGAAATTGCACTCCTACTTCCACTTCCATGAGCCGTACAACTCCAATCCCCCTCTACCACTTTAACTTGAGCCTCTACCATCATTGCTCTGCTCACGTTAGGATTAATCTACGAATGAATACAAGGTGGCCTAGAATGAGCAGAATAAATACAGAAAGTTAGTCCAACCAAGACAGTTGATTTCGACTCAACAGATCATAGTCTAACCCTATGACTTTCTTCATGTCACTCATACACCTAAGCTTCTATTCAGCTTTCACATTAAGCAGCTTAGGACTAGCTTTCCACCGAACGCACCTAATTTCTGCCCTACTATGTCTAGAAAGCATAATATTGTCCATATATATCGCCTTATCACTCTGACCAGTTGAAAACCAAACAACATCACCTACTCTAGTACCTGTACTTATACTAGCATTTTCAGCCTGCGAAGCGGGTACTGGCCTAGCAATACTAGTAGCATCCACACGAACCCACGGATCTGACCACCTACACAACCTAAACCTTCTACAATGCTAAAAATTATCCTCCCTACAATCATACTCCTTCCAACAACCCTCCTATCGCCCCCCAAATTCCTATGACTAAATACAACATCACATAGCCTACTAATTGCCTCCATCAGCCTACAATGACTCACTCCATCTTACTATCCTTATAAAAACTTAACCCAATGAACCGGCATCGACCAAATTTCATCCCCCCTACTAGTACTATCTTGCTGACTACTTCCCCTCATAATAATAGCAAGCCAAAACCACCTCCAACACGAGCCTCTTACACGAAAACGAATTTTCATTATAGCCCTAATTACAATTCAACCATTCATTATCCTAGCCTTCTCAACCACAGAACTCATACTATTCTACATCTCATTCGAAGCAACACTAATCCCCACCCTAGTCCTTATCACACGATGAGGGAACCAACCAGAACGCTTAAGCGCTGGTATTTACCTACTGTTCTACACCCTAATCAGCTCCCTCCCACTCCTAGTTGCTATCCTTCATCTGCATACACAAACAGGCACCCTCCACCTCATAATCCTAAAACTAACCCACCCCGTACTCACCTCCTCTTGAGCCAACATCCTATCAACCATAGCCCTTCTAATAGCATTCATAGTAAAGGCCCCCCTATACGGACTTCACCTATGACTACCCAAAGCTCACGTTGAAGCTCCAATCGCCGGATCTATACTACTAGCTGCCCTCCTCCTAAAATTAGGCGGCTATGGTATCATGCGACTTACTTTGCTCATAGCACCCACTTCAAACAACCTACACTACCCCTTCCTAACACTAGCCCTATGAGGTGCACTAATAACTAGCTCAATCTGCTTGCGCCAAACTGACCTTAAATCACTCATCGCCTACTCCTCTGTAAGCCACATAGGTCTCGTTATTGCTGCGAGCATAATCCAAACCCACTGATCATTTTCAGGGGCTATAATCCTTATAATTTCACATGGGTTAACCTCCTCAATACTATTCTGCCTAGCTAACACAAACTACGAACGCACACACAGCCGCATTCTTCTTCTAACCCGCGGCCTACAACCCTTACTCCCACTCATAGCCACATGATGACTCCTAGCTAACCTGACAAACATAGCACTACCCCCAACCACAAACCTAATAGCAGAGCTAACGATCATAATTGCACTCTTCAACTGATCCTCTTTCACAATTATCCTTACTGGGATCGCAACCCTATTAACTGCTTCCTACACCCTATTCATGCTACTAATAACCCAACGAGGAACACTTCCTTCCCACATCACATCCATCCAAAACTCCAACACACGAGAACACCTCTTGATAACCCTCCACATTATCCCTCTACTCCTCTTAATCCTAAAGCCAGAACTAATTTCAGGAATCCCCTCATGCAAGTATAGTTTTAATCCAAACATTAGACTGTGACTCTAAAAATAGAAGTTAAATCCTTCTTACCTGCCGAGGGGTGGTTCAACCAACAAGAACTGCTAATTCTTGCATCTGAGTTTAAAACCTCAGCCCCCTTACTTTTAAAGGATAACAGTAATCCACTGGTCTTAGGAGCCACTCATCTTGGTGCAAGTCCAAGTAAAAGTAATGGAAGCTGCACTACTCCTCAACACCTCTATAATTTTAACACTAACGATCATCCTAATACCAATCTTACTTCCTTTCTTATCCAAGAACTTTCAAAATTCCCCTACCACCATCACTCGTACAGTCAAAGCTGCCTTCCTAATTAGCCTTGTTCCTATAACCCTTTTCATACACTCAGGCATAGAGAGCATTATCTCTAACTGAGAATGAAAATTCACCATGAACTTTAAAATCCCCATTAGCCTTAAAATGGACCAGTACTCCCTAATATTCTTCCCTATCGCACTATTCGTAACATGGTCCATTCTTCAATTTGCATCCTGATACATAGCCTCAGAACCATACATTACAAAATTCTTCTACTACCTCCTATTGTTTCTAATTGCTATAATAACTCTAACCATTGCTAACAATTTATTCCTCCTTTTCATCGGATGAGAAGGAGTCGGAATCATATCATTTCTACTCATCGGCTGATGACAAGGACGAGCAGAAGCTAACACAGCTGCCCTCCAAGCTGTACTCTACAACCGTATCGGAGACATTGGCCTCATCCTAAGTATAGCATGACTCGCCTCATCCACAAACACCTGAGAAGTACAACAAACTTTCACTACTACCCAGACCCCAACACTTCCCCTTCTAGGTCTAATTTTAGCAGCTACAGGAAAATCAGCCCAATTTGGTCTTCACCCATGACTACCGGCAGCCATAGAAGGCCCAACTCCAGTTTCTGCTCTACTTCACTCCAGCACCATAGTAGTCGCTGGAATCTTCTTACTCATCCGCACTCACCCTATACTCTCCAACAACCAAACTGCCCTCACCACATGCCTCTGTCTAGGTGCACTATCAACATTATTCGCCGCTACCTGTGCAATTACACAAAATGATATCAAAAAAATCATTGCCTTCTCTACGTCCAGCCAACTAGGACTAATAATAGTAACCATCGGACTTAATCTCCCGCAACTTGCATTCCTACATATCTCAACACACGCCTTCTTCAAAGCCATGCTATTCCTCTGCTCAGGGTCGATTATCCACAGCTTAAATGGAGAACAAGACATCCGAAAAATAGGTGGCCTACAAATAATACTCCCAATAACTACCTCTTGTCTGACCATTGGCAACCTAGCCCTAATAGGAACCCCATTCCTAGCCGGATTCTACTCAAAAGACCTAATCATCGAAAGTATAAACACCTCGTACCTAAACACATGGGCTCTCCTCCTAACTCTCCTAGCCACGTCATTCACCGCAACCTACACCCTACGTATAACATTACTAGTCCAAACAGGACATACCCGAATAGCCACAGTCGTTCCAATCAACGAAAACAACCAAGCAATCACTAACCCAATCATTCGCCTAGCCCTAGGCAGCATCACAGCCGGTCTACTTATCACATCCTTCATCCCTCCAACAAAAACTCCCCCAATAACTATACCAACACTCACAAAAACTGCTGCTCTCGTTATCACAATCCTTGGCATCATCCTAGCCCTAGAACTCTCAAACATAACCCACACCCTAACCCAACCGAAACAAAACCCCCTCATAAACTTCTCTTCCTCGCTAGGGTACTTCAACCCCCTATCACATCGCCTCATCCCCATAAACCTCCTAAACAGTGGACAAAAAATTGCCTCCCACCTAATCGATCTATCCTGATACAAAAAAATAGGTCCAGAAGGAATCGCCGATCTTCAACTCATAGCAACCAAAACTTCAACCACCCTCCACTCCGGAGTAATCAAAACCTACCTAAGTTCATTTGCCCTATCTATCCTCCTTATCCTACTAACATATAGACCCCCCCCCTACCCCAATGGCCCCAAACCTCCGAAAATCCCACCCACTTCTCAAAATAATTAACAACTCCCTAATTGACCTGCCCACTCCATCAAATATCTCTGCCTGATGAAACTTCGGATCCCTGCTAGGTATCTGCCTACTAACACAGATCCTTACAGGTCTGCTACTAGCAATACACTATACAGCAGACACAACCTTAGCCTTCACATCCGTTGCTCACACATGCCGCAACGTCCAATACGGCTGACTAATCCGAAACCTTCATGCAAACGGAGCCTCATTCTTCTTCATCTGCATCTACCTGCACATTGGACGAGGATTTTACTATGGCTCATACCTATATCAAGAAACTTGAAACACTGGTGTCATCCTCTTACTAACCCTAATAGCAACTGCCTTCGTAGGGTACGTCCTACCATGAGGACAAATATCATTTTGAGGGGCTACAGTCATCACCAACCTATTCTCAGCAATTCCCTACATCGGCCAGACCCTTGTAGAATGAGCCTGAGGAGGCTTTTCAGTAGACAACCCAACATTAACCCGATTTTTTGCCCTCCATTTCCTTCTCCCATTCATAATCGCAGGCCTTACCCTAATCCACCTTACCTTCCTCCATGAATCTGGATCAAACAACCCGCTAGGAATTGTCTCAAACTGCGACAAAATCCCATTCCATCCCTACTTCTCGCTAAAAGATATCCTAGGGTTTATCATCATACTCTTCCCACTAATAACCCTCGCTCTATTCTCACCTAATCTACTAGGTGACCCAGAAAACTTTACCCCGGCAAACCCACTAGTTACACCTCCACATATTAAGCCTGAGTGGTACTTCCTGTTTGCATATGCCATCCTGCGCTCGATTCCCAACAAACTAGGAGGCGTCCTAGCTCTAGCTGCCTCAGTATTAGTCCTATTCCTAACCCCCCTTCTCCATAAATCCAAACAACGCACAATAACCTTCCGCCCACTCTCACAGCTCCTATTCTGAACCTTAGTCGCTAATCTCTTCATCCTAACATGAGTAGGTAGCCAACCCGTAGAACATCCATTCATTATCATCGGACAGCTAGCCTCCTTCACTTACTTCGCTACCCTATTATTCCTATTCCCCANCATCGGGACCTTAGAAAACAAAATACTCAACTACTAAGATACTCTAATAGTTTATAAAAACATTGGTCTTGTAAGCCAAAGACTGAAGACTACGCCCCTTCTTAGAGTTTCCCCACTAGCCTCAGAAAAAGAGGACTTAAACCTCTATCTCCAACTCCCAAAGCTGGTATTTTACACTAAACTATTCTCTGAAAATACCTTCCCCCCTAAACCGCCCGAATAGCCCCACGAGACAACCCACGTACTAACTCTAACACAACAAATAAGGTTAACAACAATCCCCAGCCCGCCACTAAAAACATTCCAACCCCCCACGAATAAAACATTGCTACCCCACTAAAATCCAATCGAACAGAGAACATACCCCCGCTATCAACAGTATTCACCCCTGGACCCCAACACTCAACAAACCCCCCCACAGCCATCCCTGCACCAAGCACCAAAACAAGCCCCGCCCCGTATCCAACAACCTGCCAGTCCCCTCAAGCCTCCGGAAAAGGGTCTGCTGCCAAAGAGACTGAATAAACAAAAACCACTAATATTCCTCCCAAGTATACCATAAATAAGACTAACGATACAAAAGAGACCCCCAAACTCAATAACCACCCACACCCTGCAACAGAGGCTAACACTAAACCAACCACCCCATAGTAAGGAGAAGGGTTAGATGCTACTGCCAAACTCCCTAACACAAAGCATAGCCCTATAAAAAGTACAAAATAAGTCATTAGCGGTTTCCGCTTGGCTTTTTTCCAAGATCTGTGGCCTGAAAAACCACTGTTATTAAGTTTCAACTACAGAAACCCTTCCCCCCCCTACCCCCCCCGGATGTACGGGTGTACATTAAACTATTTCCCCCATAATACATATCTTCCATGCTCTAAAAACCATTAACATGCAAACAGGCATAACCACGATTTTCCACATCTCCCCTTCCAGAGGACCTCCCATCCAATAGTTCCTAAAATCCATTACAATATCCGTACTAATACCATTTCCTTGTTAACTTATACATACTCTCCTCCCTGCATACGACAGTGCTTGTCTGCACCTTTGAATGGATTTCGAGCATGGCCCTCCAAAATCTCTCGAGTGCACAAAGCTTCGTGCCAGGTGATTTATTAATCGTGCTCCTCACGTGAAATCAGCAACCCGGTGTACGTAAGATCCTACGCTACTAGCTTCAGGACCATTCTTTCCCCCTACACCCCTAGCCCAACTTGCTCTTTTGCGCCTCTGGTTCCTATGTCAGGGCCATAACTAGGTTAGTCCTCTCAACTTGTACTTCACCGATACATCTGGTCGGCTATTTATCATCATCTCACCCGTGATCGCGACATCCGACCGTTTTGGCACCTTTGGTTCCTTTTTTTTTTCTTTTATCTTCAGGTAGCCCCTCCAGTGCACCGAGGTAAATACAATCTAAGACTTGGGCTTTCCATGGTCGGCGTCCGGATCTTGGTCCTCAGGAGTAACTGAATGAGACGGTTGAAGTGTATGGGGAATCATTTTTACACTGATGCACTTTGTTTTACAACTGGTTATGGTATCCCCGCAAACTCTTATTTGTGTTGCTATTCAATGAATGCTTGCTGGACATAATTTATCACTTTTCATTTCCTCTAATTTTCTAAACAAAACTAGAAGATTCTAACTGAAAAATGAACTGCATTTTGAAACGTATTTTCATCACGTTTTATCATCACTGTTGATGTGTATCCAACAATAGAGAAATTTCATTAAAAAAGACAAACTCAATTTTACGTTTGTATATTCAAACCATGTCCTTCAGATTATAAAAGAAACTTCCCTGAAAACAACAACAACAAACAACAACAAACAACAACAAACAACAACAAACAACAACAAACAACAACAAACAACAACAAACAACGAAT